TTTTCCGAATCCTTTTTTTTGATATAGAAGTGCGTTTTTTTGGAGCTGCCATTCCAAAATTAGACTAGTTTGTTTATTGCTATAGTTGGATGTGAAAGACATCTATTGTTCAAAATGAATTGTTCTTAAATTAGATTAGACATATATCTTTCTTATCTATTTGTTTTTCTAAATTATATTATTCTACTCCTTTTCATAAGGAATGTGGATTTGTAAAAATAACATAGTCTTTTTTTCCTAATAATCGTTTATTTATGTAATTCTTACAAAAAAACTATCCATTAAGATTATTAAAATTATATATATATTTATTTATATATTATATTATATACCGTTCTATTTTTTGGATTTATACATGGAATAAAATACATCAAAAAGTTTAAGAACCCAACCCTTATCTTTATCCCGCTTACTTGGTCCTTAAAAAGATACATAATTTTTCAAAATCATGTATCTTAATTCCTTTTTTAGTAAACTGTTGAATATCATAACTTTTTTACAAACTTTTTCCAAAGATATATGTCTTTTTCTTGAAATGGAAAATAATAAATTAGTGCCAAAACAAATTAATGATTCGGAATAAAAAAAAAAAACCTAAAAAAAAGATTCTTATTTGAATCAGATGGATTATTTTTTATGATTCATATAAAAATAAAGTAATATTTTTAGTTTTGGTGTAATTATTTATCCCCACTCTCTGGATATAAATTATTGTATAATAATAATTTAAAAATCTTAATTTCTTAAGATTTTTAAATTCATATTAAAAAAAAGTTGATTTTTCACTAGTAATTTGGTTATATCATTTGACCCATTTCACTTCGTACTTTCAACTATTGGAAATATTGGACAAAAATTCAGAATAATGAACAGTGGATAATTCTATTTTTTATCTTAATATTCATTTTTTTATTAACTGAACCCTTTCAAAAGAGATAAAATTGGCGAATAAGAAACAAAACTCATTAAGAATCCATTTTTTTCTTTTTTGTATGGAATATACACATCAATTTTCATGGATCATACCCTTCATTCCACTTCCAGTTCCTATGTTAATAGGAGTGGGACTTCTCCTTTTTCCCGCGGCAACAAAAGATATTCGCCGTATGTGGGCTTTTCCTAGTGTTTTATTATTAAGTATAGTTATGATTTTTTCGGTGAATCTGTCTATTCATCAAATCAATAACAGTTCTATCTATCAATATATATGGTCTTGGACTATAAATAATGATCTTTCTTTAGAGTTTGGCTACTTGATTGATTCACTTACTTCTATTATGTTAATATTGATTACTACTGTTGGAATTCTGGTTCTTATTTATAGTGACAGTTATATGTCTCATGATGAAGGATATTTGAGATTTTTCGCTTATATGAGTTTTTTTAATACTTCAATGTTGGGATTGGTTACTAGTTCTAATTTGATACAAATTTATCTTTTTTGGGAATTGGTTGGAATGTGTTCTTATCTATTAATAGGTTTTTGGTTCACACGTCCTATTGCGGCAAATGCTTGTCAAAAAGCGTTTGTAACTAATCGGGTAGGGGATTTTTGTTTATTATTGGGAATTTTGGGTCTTTATTGGATAACAGGTAGTTTGGAATTTCGGGAGTTGTTTGAAATATTCAATAACTTGATTTCTAATAATGAGGTTAATCTTTTATTAGTTACTTTGTGCGCCTTCCTGTTATTTGGCGGTTCAGTTGCTAAGTCTGCCCAATTCCCCCTTCATGTATGGTTACCGGATGCTATGGAAGGGCCTACCCCTATTTCCGCTCTTATCCACGCTGCTACTATGGTAGCGGCGGGAATTTTTCTTGTAGCCCGCCTTCTTCCTCTTTTCATAGTTATACCCTCCATAATGAATGGAATAGCTTTCATAGGGATAATAACAGTAGTATTAGGAGCTACTTTAGCTCTTGCTCAAAAGGATATTAAGAGAGGTTTGGCCTATTCTACAATGTCTCAATTGGGTTATATGATGTTAGCTCTAGGTATGGGCTCTTATCGAGCCGCTTTATTTCATTTGATTACTCATGCTTATTCAAAAGCATTGTTGTTTTTAGGATCCGGATCCATTATTCATTCAATGGAAGCTATTGTTGGATATTCTCCAGATAAAAGTCAAAATATGGTTCTTATGGGGGGTTTAAGAAAACATGTGCCAATTACAAAAACTGCTTTTTTAGTGGGTACACTTTCTCTTTGTGGTATTCCACCCTTTGCTTGTTTTTGGTCCAAAGATGAGATTCTTAATGATAGTTGGTTGTATTCACCAATTTTTGCAATAATAGCTTGTTTCACAGCAGGATTAACTGCATTTTATATGTTTCGGATCTATTTACTTGTTTTTGAAGGATATTTAAACGTTAATTGTAAAAATTTCAATGGAAAAAAAAATAGCTCATTTCATTCAATATCTTTATGGGGTAAAGAAAAAGAAGCAAAAAAAGAGATGCATTTATTATCTTTATTAACAATAACAATCAATAATAATGG